TGGGCCGAATACTTAAAAAATAGCCCAAAAAGTGAAATGAATGTTGGGATAATTGGTTTATATGGATCGTTCCTGGTCGAGACCAAATATCAAAATGACATTGCCATAAATAGATAAAATAGTATTTCCATTTATTTATCAAAAGAGGAGTATTCTTTGAAACCAAAATGGATTTTCCTTGATATCTAACATAATGCATGAAAGTATCCTTAAAGAATGATAAGGTATATGAACAATCCTTAACAGATACTTCTACAAGATGTTCTATTTTTTCATAGAAAAAAATTCGCTCAAAAAAAACGTGAAAATATTTTAACCGTAACTGAGAGGATTTGTTACGTAGAAAAAGAAAGATAGATTCATATTCCCATACATATAAATTATATAAGAACAAGAAAAATCTTGGATTACTTTTAAAAAAAAAAGTAGAAATCCTTTTTTTTGGAGTAAAAAGACTATTCCAATTATAATAATAAGAAAAAAACAACCTTAATAAATGAAAGAAAGAGACATCTTTTATCCAATATCGAAGAATTTGAACCAAGATTTCCAGATGGATAGGATAGGGTATTCGTATATCTGACTCATGATTTAAATATATCAGTTTATCTTCGAAAAAGGGAAAAATGGAATGAATTGATCGCAAATTATTATAAGATTTTACGATTTCGAATTCCCTTAAGGAAGAGATAAATAATTGTAGGGAAAATAGAATCTCCACGACGACAACAAAACCTTCTAATATTATTTGAGAATAAAAATGATTGTTATAACCCCTAAAAGGATTTTTGTTAGAATCGTTAGCAAAAATGATGAAATGAGTCTGTTGATACATTCGAGTAATTAAACGTTTTACAATTAGTAAACTAAATTTATTGTTATAACCGACATTTTCTACAAAAATGGACCCATGACCACAAGCTAGTCCATAAATATATTCCCGGAAAAAAAGAGGGTATAGGGTGTCCTGATGTCGAGATCTATGGAGTTCTAAATATGCTCGAGATTCCTCCATTTAAAATTTAAAAGTCTATTTGGTCAAACAAAGAATCAGAGATTCATTGGATTATCAAATGATACATAGTGCGATATGATCAAAACAGGGAATTATAGGTATATGTATATATACCTACAAAACAAGTAAAACTCATCCACGGACTCTCTCTAATCGCTTTTCCACCTAATTTTTGTTCTAGGATAACAAGCTAGTTAGGAATCCTTTATTTTTTCAACCTAATCGCTCTTTTGATTTTGGAAAAAATATCTTTATCAATATACTCTTTCTTTTACACATTTATCGCTACCCAAAAATATAATGGAAAATAGCTATATAGTTAGGACTCATAACAAAAATAAATAATCCATTCACCGGAAAAGCTTTTCCCATATCAAGCACTAATCTCTTTTTAACGTACAATTAGATGGGGTAATCATTCAAATCAAAAATAAATGAAAGCTCGTTGCTTTTTGTTTCCCTATTATAATTGGAGCCACCAAGCTCTATCCCTTTATTAATTAAACCCAACTTAATTTTTTGTTCCGATCCAAGAATTCACAAACAAAAATTTTGGCCGGATCCTATAAGAGAATGAAATCTTTTTAGAATTCTTCATCGATACGACATGCTACTTTTTCCATTCATTCCTTTATGGATCAGTCGTGGTTTTACAAGCTCTACCAATGGTATGGACGAACCGATTGCTTCATAGAAATGTGTAAAAAATAGAGTCGCTCTTAAAAGCCGAGTACTCTACCATTGAGTTAGCAACCCCAATACAATTTAGAAAATAACGTGGGTGTATATATCCAATCGCAATAAAAACAATAAAATTAAAAGATTTAATTGTCTAATAAAATATCAGACATTAAAAAAAATGGAAAAATAGAAAAACTCAAAATGTTGAAGGCAAGTTGATTCTCAACATACAAATGAACAGATAAAACAAAAAAATTTTCTAAAAAAATAAAAAAATGGTATACCACCTCTTTATCTACTATGTTATACATTATTATATATAATTGAATTACTTACCTTTTAATCAAAAAAAAATTTCTTGGTTGTATCGCAGAAAATCCAACGAACCTACCATTTGATGAAGTAATAAAGCCTATTTCACGTGAGTAAATTGATCAATTTATTCACGATCGGATTATATTTATTTGATACACTATTGTCAATATTAGTATTGAAAAAGAATACAATCGAGAAAACAAACGAATAAAATAAAAATGATAAAATAGAAAATTTAAAATATAAATATATAAATATAATAGTAATGAAATATTAATATTTCATTAAGACTCTATTTTCTATTTTAAATATTAGAAATTATATTATTATTATGTTATAAGTTATAATTATTTATAACAAAAATTCTTTAAATATATTAATTTTATTATATTCGCATTCTAAACTAAAAACTTATAAAAAATTATTGAAATCTATAAATTATCGAAATCTATAATCGAAATCTATAAATAAATATGAAAATCTAAATTT